ACAAAATTCTACCCATAACACCTATGTCAGCTTTTTTGTTTAAATATAAACAAAACGAATCGCTTTCTAGATGATCCTTCTAGAAGAAGGTCATTTTAACAATCTTTCTAGTTACTTCGTTCTCTATTTCTATTTGAGAGTATCCTAAGGAAAAGGGTTTTGGTTCCAACGATCTAAAACAATATGTCGATGTCTCTAGTAAACCAAAGTCATCGTTGAATAGCTATTTTGCTTCAATTTATTTCTTTAGAAATAGAAAAGAAAATCGAAGGAAGGTTTAGTTACGATTAGAAATTTTCTTTCTATCTTCACCCATGGATCCTTTACTCATACTTAAAAAATTGGAAGTCTTGATCCAATTCAAAAAATTCTGTTTCGCAATTTACTAATCCAACTTTGAAATTTATAAGTGACTCGTGGATAGAAATCACGAGAATGTGTAGTTTTTTTTTCTCGAATTTTTCATTTGAGAGGTAAAGGATTAAATCCTTTTAATTTGAAGAAATAAAGTTTTTGATCGGAATATGAATAAAACCGAAAGACCCTTTAACTATTAACTATTAAAGGGTTAATAGAACGAATCACACTTTTACCACTAAACTATACCCGCTACAATATGATTATTGTATACAAATGGACTTTTTGTCGAACAAGACAATTGAACATGATTAAGATAGGATTATCAAAGAATAATAAAAATAAACGTATTGGGCTTTTTCGTGAAGAGATAAAAATTTAATGAGATTCGGAAAATAAGTTTCATTTAATTTAAATTCAATGACTAAAGTTTTCTCTTTTGGTGAAGAAGTTTTGATAGATATAATATAGATCGCAAAAACAATAAAATTAGAACACAAAAATGCATTGTGGAAGAATCGAGAGTTTTTAGTTGGTAAAATAAAATATAACACCAATAAAGAATGTAAATAGTCTTTCTTATTTTTGTTGTTGCTTCAAGATAAGATATTTAATTGATTAAAACAAGAATTTTTTAATTTATAAAATATAATTATATTAAATTATTAAATTCTATCATTATTTCTATATTAATTATATATTTTATATAAAATATATAATTAATATAGAAATAGAAAAGCAAAAGCCTTTTTTGTTTTCAAATCAGATAAATCATTAATTATCTATAATTCGGTGGACCAAAAAAGGGCCCGGCTAGGTACTGACCGGGCCAGGCCATCAGAACAGGACGGGCTTTTCGAACAAAATCAACACAAAACAAAGAGGTCGTCCTTATTTTTCTTTATTTAGGTTGTTGGCACTTTACAGCCCTTCCCTTTCGATAAAGGAAATTCCTGATTTGTCGATCTCTATACATATACATATTATACATAGATAGAATAGAACAAAGAAGAGAGAGAAAAAAAACTCCTTACATTATGGGTAATGTAGTAATTAGCTTTTTTAATTGGGAGAGATGGCTGAGTGGACTAAAGCGTCGGATTGCTAATCCGTTGTACGAGTTATTCGTACCGAGGGTTCGAATCCCTCTCTTTCCGTTTCCGTTGATGACTTGATTTATTTTTTCAAATTTTTCAAATATTAGTTAAACGTGTAGAATAAGGAATAGATAAAATCCTAAGAAGATTTGAAAATTAATCAAAGAAAGCCCTTAGGATCTTATTCTTCACGTCCAGGATTACGTCCCGGATCATTAGATAGGAATCCAAAGATAAAGAGAGAAACAAAAAATATTACTACGGTATAAACGAAGAGTTTCAGAGTAAGCATTACACAATCTCCAAGATAATTTTTTTGGGAAAAAAGAGAATAGATCTTCCATTTTTCTACCACATATCCTATTTTGACACCTGTTTTTTTTTTTCTAGAAATAGAAATGAATTGTTAGAAAAGAAATGCATTTCTTTTTCATTAACAAAAATATCTTTCATATCGAAATTAGATATTGCGGTAGACCCTATATGGGGTTAGGGTCTTTTGCTGCAAAAGGGGTAAAAAATGAAGAGAAGAAATGGGTGGTAAGCCGGCCACTAGCCAAGAATTTCAATGTGCGAATCGAGGGTTCATACTCTAAAACTTATCTGATTTTATCAATTGGTAGAATTTTTTCTCGAAGACATCATGCATTTTCTATGATATTGTTATATATTATTAATTAATAATATATAATTATTAAGGATTTTATCGAAAACTTACAGCAGCTTGCCAAACAAAAGCTAACAGAAAAAAAAACAGAGGTATCACTGGCATAACATCTACGATTGGATTCAAAAAAGCATAGGCTTCAGGCAATTTTCCGAAGAAAAAACTACTCGAAGAGAGGGAAGAATTAAGACAAATACAGATTAAACTAATGATATTAAGCATAACAGACATTTTTTGTTCTTGGAGATAATTCCATTTTGATTGGGTTTTTGATATAAGGAAAAAGGAAGAAAGTCGGTTACGGTAGACAAAAAATCCTTCTTCTTTTTGAAGCCACCCAATCAAAAAATCCTCCAATTCTCAACTTAAAGGAGAATAGAAGAAATCATACTTTCATACAATATCTTAATTGAATTCTATGTAATGATCAATAAATTTAGTTGAATTCTATATCTATATGTATCAACATTCTACTAACCATATATTCTATACATATTTGAACTGGAGTTGACAAATAACCAATACCAATTTTATTGTTTCTTAGTTTAGATTATAAATTGAAATGGGGCGTAGCCAAGTGGTAAGGCAACGGGTTTTGGTCCCGCTATTCGGAGGTTCGAATCCTTCCGTCCCAGAGGACTTTTATGCTATTGCTATATTATTCCTATTATTGCTATAGATAATGGAGTGATCAGGAGTAAATCAGTATTTCAGTATTAATGTAAATATCTGTTCGAATCTCATTAATAAATGATCAAGTTCCATAATATATGTTTATAACATATTTTTTTTATGTTATGGAGCCAATGTCTTTTTTTTATTTTATTTTTTTAGGTATTTCGTGGTTGATTCTAATGAAAACTTGTAAATCTATGGAACGATTGAGGCAGGGATGATTTATCCCATTCCTTTTATTCACTTTATGACAAGATTTGATTATTGAAATCTTACTCAACCCTATCCCTATGTTAAACAAAATACATATAAACATATCAAATAAGGAACTATTCAGCTTATATGGTATATATGTATCGTTCTATTTCAATGCGAATAATTTTTATATTATTATTTTCGTAATCAGATGAAAAGAATAAAGATTCAAATCTTTACTTATATCATTTCATTTTTTGATCCACTTTGGAAAAAAAATTGGATTATTTCTTCTTTATCTTTGATCGATCTATTTATCTATATTAAAATCAGTGATGAGTCAAGGAAAGACTTATCGGATTAAACGTGCTGCTTATTGGCAAATTTTATTCAAAGAAGATAGTATTTCTAAATAGGAAACTTTTTCAATTAGAGATATTTTTATAAATAAATAATTCCTTGTCAGTTGAATCTTTGGTACTGAAAAAGTAGGAAATAGGTTAATCTATCCTATTTAGTCACTTGAAGATGCAGGGTCAATAAGTTATTCGTTTATATATAGTTATAATTATATCTTCTTTCTACTATTATTTTCTATTATATAGATACTTTTTATGTATGTTAAAATATATTTATGTATGTTAAAATATATTTATGGATGTTAAAGATCTTGTTTTGCTAAGACTTTTTCATAAAAATTGTTCCACATATCATATTTTGAAATAAAATAATAAAAAGTATAGATTACGATGTCTATGTACAACTGAACCAATGACTATTCATGATTCCATAATTGAATCAATTCCATACTGGTTCCAAATTAGAGGAATGTGATGGTAAAACTTCGTTTGAAACGATGTGGTAGAAAGCAACGTGTGACTTGAAGGATACGGTCCGTTGTGGATTTTTTTTATACCCACCATTTTATTTTCGATTTATCGAGGAATGAAGGTGCTCTTGTCTCGACATCGTTTGTTCTGTTACACCCGAATCCTTCGTTTTTTTGTTGGGTTGTAAATAGTCTACGATGGAATTCGAGTCGAAAAGTCGAAAGGATTTATTAATTTCTGGGGGGCAAGGATCTAGGGTTAATGCCAATCAATCAATTGGAACAACTTCGTAAACGGATCCTATATATATAAATATAATAATATATATAGAAATCAAAAAGGATCCAATCCAATTTCAACAAGTTTTGTTTTTGAATTGATCAAACTTTTTCGATTCAAAGTGTATTACGCGGGAATCAACTGTCCATCGGATTCTTTGATAGAAAGAAATCAAAGTTCAAATCAAAGGGTATGTTGCTGCCATTTTGAAAGTATTAAGAAGCGCCGAAGTAATGCCTAAACCCAATGATTTAAAATAAAGATTAAAGGATCCAAGAACAAGTAAACCCATTTTAATTGTCTCGATAATCTCAATAACTGGATCATACAAATATAATTTTAAACTAGACAAAAAAGAGGGTAAAGACCACTCAATAAATGAAATTGACTAAAGAGAAGAATTTCCTTTTGAGCTATTTTAGAGTTATTCAACTTGAGTTATGAGTACGAATGGTTTCTTTTCAATTTTCAGGAAGGACAAAAAACGACTGAAATTAAAGTCTAATTGATTTTCTAGGTTCATTTGTCATTTTATTTATTAGAATAGAATTCCATACATAGACAAAACTTCGAATCAAATCATTTTTTCTCGAGCCGTACGAGGAGAAAACTTCCTATACGGTTCTAGGGGGGGTATTGTTCATCTACATCTATCCCAATGAGCCGTCTATCGAATCGTTGCAATTGATGTTCGATCCCGAAGAGATGGAAAAGATCTTAGAAAAGTTGGGTTTTATGATCCAATGAATAATCAAACTTATTTCAATGTTCCTGCTATTCTATACTTCCTTGAAAGGGGCGCTCAACCTACAGGAACTGTTCAGAATCTTTTAAAGAAAGCGGAAGTTTTTAAAGAACTTCCGTCTAATTAAACGAAATTCAATTAAATTTAAAGAAATACCAAGGGGGGGTAGCGACTTATATATAACTTTGTATAATTTTTCTTTACTAATTTTTTTGACCCCCCCCTCCTGCTCGATTCGTATCTAGTTTTCATTCCTTCCATCGAATCCGATCCGATGGTGATGGTCTAGAACGATAAAACGTTAGTTTATTGATTAAAAAATTCAGGCATCTCCTTCAATTGTGCAATTTTCATTACAACTCGACTAACCAATAAGGAATCAAGCCTACTTATTCCACTTAGATTGATGAAATACGGTATGTACTAAAAAATACGTATTTTTTTTTCAATTCTTCCTTATTTATTATTCCATTTCTACTTTTTTGTATATCTGTAGATTAGGTATGTAGTGCCAATCAAAGACAATTTGGAATATTATTGCATTGAAGTTATTTGAATTTCAAAAAAAGATTTTAATAGCAATCTCTTTTGTTTTTTTTTCCACTATATTCTTTTCTCAAAATTGAGAATATTGACAACAGTGTATCGAACAAATATAATTCATCGTGATAAGTGAAGTGGGTCCATTTGGTTCGGTCCATAGGTTTTTTTACTTTAAACTAACTCATTTGAGAATTCTTTTTTTTATCTGAGAATTTCTTGTATGTTGATCTAATCAATTCATTTTTTTGTTTCGAATCCATTATAAAATATTTTTTTTTAGATTTGTTAGCTCAATTATTTGATTAGCCCGTATAATCTCTTTTCTTTATTATTGAAATTTAATTTCATTGATGTACCTATATACCCTTTGTTGAGATTATGTTTAATCTATATTTTATTCGGGTTGCTAACTCAACGGTAGAGTACTCGGCTTTTAAGTGCGGCTAGAATCTTTTACACATTTGGATGAAGTGAGGAATTCGTCCATACCATTGGTAAAGTTTGTAAGACCCCGACTGATCCTGAAAGGGAATAGACGGAAAAAAAAGCATGTCGTATCAATGGAGAGTTCTGAGGATATTTCATTCTTATCGGATCGGTACAAAACCTTGTTCGAATTCTTGGAACGGAACGAGTTAGGTCGAATGAATAAATGGATAGGGCCCTATGGCTTCAATTAATTATCAGAAAGAAAAAGGAACCAGCTTCTGTTCTAACTTTGAATAAGTTCCCGATCTAATTAGACGTTAAAAATAGATTAGTACCTGATACGGGAAGGACTTCTCCCCATGAAGGGATTCTATATTTTTTTAATGAATCCTAACTATTTATATTCTTATTATGGAATCGAGGTGTGTGTAAAAGAAGAAGTATATTGATAAAGAAAGTTTTTTCCGAAATCAAAAGAGCGATTAGCTTTAAAAGATAAAGGATTTCTAACCATCTTTTTATCCTATAACATAGACGAATTAAATGAAATGTAAAAAAAAGAGAGGGTAGAGAATCTATTGATAAGTTTACTTGTCTCCGGGTATCTATTCTTACTAGAATACCCTGTTTTGACTGTATTGCACTATGTCTTATTTGATAACCCTCAAAATTTTCTACCCTTTTGCTCAAATTGAAATTCAAATGGAGGAAATCAAAAGATATTTACAGCGAGAGAGATTTCAACAACATGACTTCCTATATCCACTTATCTTTCAGGAGTATATTTATGCATTTGCTCACGATCACGGTTTCAATAGATCGATCTTTTCGGCAAATCCGGGTTATGACAATAAATACAGTTTACTGATTGTGAAACGGTTAATTACTCGAATGTATCAACAGAATTATTTTATTTTCTCTCCTAATGATTCTAATAAAAATGACTTTTTGGGACAAAAAAATAATTCGTATTCTCAAATCATATCAGAGAGGTTGGGATTTATTGTGGAAATTCCATTTTCTCTACGATTATCTCTAGAAGGGAAAAAGAAAAAGGTAGTAAAATCTCAAAATTTACGATCGATTCATTCAATATTTCCCTTTTTAGAGGACAATTTTTCACATTTCAATTTTGTCTTAGATATATTCATCCCTCATCCTGTCCATGTGGAAATCTTGGTTCAAACTCTTCGCTATTGGGTAAAAGATGCCTATTCTTTGCATTTATTACGATTCTTTCTCAACGAGCATTGTAATTGGAATAGTTTTATTACTCGAAAGAAAGTCAGTTCCTCTTTTTCAAAAAAAAATAGCAGATTATTCTTATTCTTATATAATTCTTATGTATGTGAATACGAATCCATTTTCGTCTTTCTACGTAACCAATCTTCTCATTTACGATCAACATCTTGGGAAGTTCTTCTTGAACGAATCTATTTCTATCTAAAAATAGAACGTCTTGTGAACGTGTTTGTTAAGGTTAGCAATTTTCAGACGAACCCATGGTTGGTCAAGGAATCTTGCATGCATTATGTTAGGTATCAAAGAAAATCTATTTTGGCTTCAAAAGGGACGTCTCTTTTTATGAATAAATGGAAATGTTACCTTATAACTTTTTGGCAATGGCATTTTTCGCTGTGGTTTCATCCAAGAAGGATTTATATAATCCAATTATCCAATCAT